AGTTATGTGATAAAAAGAAGTACCTGTCATATAACTATTGTAGTGAAAGATGTATCTTTAGATGAATATGAATATGAAGATCTATATTCGTTTGAAAACCCTAGATCGAAAAAGACAACTATGATATATGATGATGTGTATAGTAGTGGGTTAGTATGGGACAAAAAATAAATCCACTCGGTTTCCGACTTGGTACAACCCAAAGTCCTCATTCCCTTTGGTTTGCACAACCAAAAAATTATCCAGAGGGTCTACAAGAAGATCAAAAAATACGAGATTTTATCAAAACTTATGTACAAAAGAATATGAAAATATCCTCCGTGAACGAAGAAATTCTCCGTATAGAGATTCAAAAAAGAATCGATTTGATCGAGGTCATAATCTTTGCGGGACTCCCAAAGTTATTAATGGAAAAAAAACCACGAGAAATCAAAGAATTACAGATGAATCTACAAAAAGAATTTCATTATCTGAACCAAAAATTTAAGATTTCTATCACAAAAATTGCAAAACCTTACACAAACCCTAATATTCTTGCACAATTTATAGCCACACAATTCAACAATAGAGTTTCATTTCGAAAAGCAATAAAAAAGGCTATTGAATTAACTAAAAACGCAGATACAAAAGGAATTCAAGTACAAATTTCAGGGCGTATCGGCGGAAACGATATGGCACGTGTTGAATGGATCAGAGAGGGTAGAGTTCCCCTACAAACCGTTCGAGCTAAAATTGATTATTGTTCCTATATAATTAGGACTATCTATGGCGTATTAGGCATGAAAATTTGGATTTTTATAGACTGAAGAGGAATAAAAAAACTTTCATTGTTTTTACCTTCTATCGATTGATTGAACAAAAAAAGGGAAACTCGGTCATTCTTTTTCTGGCCAATCAAACTAATTCTTAATCCTCTTAATCTTATAGGGTTGAATAAAAATTCGATTAACCTTTTGATATAATTGCTATGCTTAGTGTGTGACTCGTTGGTTTTTTTTGAGGGTTAGGATTAGGATTAAAAAAAGACCAGCCCGCTAGTATGAAAACCAACTCATCACTTCGTATTATCTGGATCTAAAAAACCAGTCAAGATATGATAAATCGGTCATATCTATGTAGCAACTGAAATTTCTTTTGAATAAACTTTAGTTCTAAGTTTAAAGCAAAATATAGAAAAAAGGTGTGGATAAATGGAAGGATGAGAGAAAGAGAGAAAAAGAATATCAATGATATAGAAATCCAATATGTAAGGTCTATGAGTCATCTCATAAAAGACAGTGTAATAAAGCATCAATACTAATTGATTCATCCATAATGAAATATTAAATGAATCCTTCTTATAGAAGAAAAAAATCAAGAGCTTCGAGCCAATAAAGACTAAGAAGGTTGACTCAAGAATAAATTGAATTATGAGCTCCGTTGTAGAATTCTGACCTAACCATTAAGTACGAAGCGGTGGGAACGATGGAACCTGTGACTACAAAAGATTTTATTGAACAAATGAATCTTACTCATTCACTAGTCGGGATGGCGAAATGAACCGGAAATTAATTCATCTATTCTGAGAAGTCACGAACAAGAGCTACGACTGAAATAGAGATTGCAAGAGTAAATATTCGCCCGCGAAAACTTTCTTTTTTTTTTGAATTTGAATTGTTGGATAAAGGACAAAAGAAAATAACGATTTATTAAAACGTTAGAAATATTATTTATAAAATTTTTTATAAAAATGTTCTAATATCTATTATCTATTCAAATTAATTGAAATTTCATTTTGAATCCTTTTATTCGCGAGGAGCTGGATGAGAAGAAACTCTCACGTCCAGTTCTGTAGTAGAGATGGAATTCCGAAACAACCATCAACTATAACCCCAAAAGAACTAGATTCCGTAAACAACATAGAGGAAGAATGAAGGGAAGATCTTATCGAGGTAATCATATTTGTTTCGGTAAATATGCTCTTCAGGCACTTGAACCTGCTTGGATTACATCTAGACAAATCGAAGCAGGTCGACGAGCAATAACACGAAATGCACGCCGTGGTGGAAAAATGTGGGTCCGTATATTTCCAGACAAACCAGTTACAGTAAGACCCGCTGAAACACGTATGGGTTCGGGGAAAGGATCCCCTGAATATTGGGTAGCTGTTGTTAAACCTGGGCGAATACTATATGAAATGGGTGGAATAACCGAAAATAGAGCCAGAAGGGCTATTTTACTAGCAGCATCCAAAATGCCTATACGAACTCAATTTATTATTTCGGGATAAAAATGTAGAACCGACAGAAATGAGTCTTGGGGATGAAACAAAATGGCAGGTTTCTTTTTTTGGACAAACAATATTTCTTTTATTTTCTTTATCCTTTGCATTGGAAGAATAGACTCAAAATTGATATGATTCAACATCAGACCCATTTAAATGTAGCGGATAACAGCGGGGCTCGAGAATTGATGTGTATTCGAATCCTAGGAGCTAGTAATCGTCGCTATGCTTATATTGGTGACGTTATTGTTGCTGTGATCAAAGAAGCAGTCCCAAAAAGGCGCCTAGAAAAATCAGAAGTAGTCAGAGCTGTAATTGTCCGTACCTGTAAAGAACTTAAACGTGACAGCGGTATAATAATACGATATGATGACAATGCTGCAGTTGTGATTGATCAAAAAGGAAATCCAAAAGGAAGTCGAATTATTGGTGCAATCCCCGAGGAATTGAAAGAATTCAATTTTACTAAAATAGTTTCATTAGCTCCCGAAGTATTATAAAAAAAAGTGAGATCGTGATATCTTTGGGGTATTTGTATTTGAAAGAAATAGATTAAGAACTAGATTAATTCGTAGATTGTGTCTCACGCATATACCTTGAAAAATTCATATTCATAAACCAATAAAAAATAAAAAAAAAAAAGAAAAACATGTTAATTATATCAGGCACCAATAATTTTAGTTCATGATGGGTACAGACACTATTGCTGAGATAATAACCTCTATACGAAATGCTGATATGGCTAGAAAAAGAGTTGTTCGCGTAGCATCTACTAATATTACCGAAAATATTGTTAAAATACTTTTCCGAGAAGGTTTTATCGAAAACGTCAGAAAACATCGAGAAAAAAACAAATATTTTTTGGTTGTAACCCTGCGACATAGAAGGAATAGGAAAAGACCCTATAGAAAATTTTTAAATTTAAAACGGATCAGTCGACCAAGTCTACGAATCTATTCTTACTCTCAAGAAATCCCTAGAATTTTAGGTGGAACGGGGATTGTAATTCTTTCTACTTCTCGGGGTATAATGACAGACCGGGAGGCTCGACTAGAAGGAATTGGCGGAGAAATTTTGTGTTATATATGGTAATCTTTTTTTTATATGATCATACTCGTTTTTTGCTATGTATATAACCATATACATTTTATCGTATCTGATCCGATATTTATACCTATTTCTAATAAAGAAAAAAGAAAAAGGAAGAGGGTGCGTTGTCTAATAGTGGTTTTCTACTTCAAGGAGGTTTTACCTGGGGAATGACAGAACAAAAATTGATTCACGAAGGTTTAATTACTGAATCGCTTCCCAATGGGATGTTCCGGGTTCGGTTAGATAATGACGATCTGGTTCTAGGTTATGTTTCAGGAAAGATGCGGCGTAGTTCTATACGGATACTGCCAGGAGATAAAGTCAAAATTGAATTAAGTCGTTATGATTCAACCAGAGGACGTATAATTTCTCGACTCGACAACGACAACGAAAAGGAAAACAAGGATTCGAAAGATTAGCCGGTTTTTATTCAATATGATTCGAGATGCAAAATTTCAAGAAACTTATTTTCTACCAAGAAGTAGATTCAGAATTAAGATAAGGAATGACAAATATGAAAATAAGAGCTTCCGTTCGTAAAATTTGTCAAAAATGTCGACTAATCCGTAGGCGGGGGCGCCTTAGAATAATTTGTTCCAACCCGAGACATAAACAAAGACAAGTATAATCAGACACGCTAAAGGGCTCAATGTACAAATAAGGAATCTGTTTTGACATGAAATGGATATATCCATATATTTCTGACTCATATTTATGAGATGATACAATATGGCAAAAGTTATACCGAGAACTGGTTCACGTAGGAATGTACGTATTGGTTCACGCAGGAATGTACGTATTGGTTCACGCAGGAATGTACGTATTGGTTTACGCAGGAATCGTATTAGTTTACGTAAAATTGTACGTAGAATAACAAAGGGAGTTATTCATGTTCAAGCAACTTTCCATAATACCATTGTCACGGTTGCAGATCTATGGGGTCGGGTGGTTTCCTGGTCCTCGGCCGGTACTTGTGGATTCAAGGGTACGAGAAAGAGGACACCCGTTGCCGCTCGAACTGCAACAGAAGATGCTATTGGTCCAGTAATAGATCAAGGTATGCAACGAGCAGGAGTCGTGATAAAAGGTGCCGGTCTCGGAAGAGACGCAGCATTACAAGCTATTCGTAAAAGTGGTATACGATTTACTTTTCTACGGGATGTAACCCCTATGCCACATAATGGCTGTAGACCTCCGAAAAAAAGACGTATGTAGAAATGAACAGTGAAGAAATTTCAAGAGAAACAAGAGAAATAAATAATTCAATCAAATAAAATAATATTACTATGGTTCGAGAGAAAGTAACAGTATCTACTCGGACACTACAGTGGAAGTGTGTTGAATCAAGAACAGACAGTAAACGTCTTTATTATGGGCGCTTTATTCTGTCTCCACTTATGAAAGGCCAAGCCGACACAATAGGCATTGCGATGCGAAGAGCTTTGCTTGGAGAAATAGAAGGAACATGTATCACACGTGTAAAATCTGAGAACGTGCTTCATGAATATTCTACTATAACGGGTATTCAAGAATCGGTCCATGAAATTTTAATGAATTTTAAAGAAATTGTATTGAGAAGTAATCTATATGGAACTTCTGGCGCGTCTATTTGTGTCAGGGGTCCTGGATATGTAACTGCTCAAGA